TAATATAGTCTAGCCCTTATTCTTCTTTAGACCCCCTATTTTACTCCAATAGTGTTATGATCGGGTCAATGTATAGGAAATGAATACATTTCCCTACTATTAAATAGAAATACTATTTCTATTATACCGGATCTTACGGAGCCTGCTCATGTACAACATGATTCGGATCTGATCATATAAATCATTCTCTTTAAGCGAACCAGCCTATCCTCTGTATAGGTATAGAACTTACACCAAGGTTGGAACAAAGACACATTTATTTGTAAATTCTAATGACAATGTGGCAGGAATATATCTACACAGACTAATTAATAGTTCAAGTCACCCACTCCCATAATCCATTTTCTCCTCAGAGAATTCCCTTCAACTCCCTAACTATTTTAGTATTACTTATTTTATTTATTTGATAGGAATAGTTGAAGGGAAAGATCCAAAAACATGTCTTATTATTCTCAATAATCCATATTTATAGCAGTGAAATAGTACTATTCCTCCCCTGAGTGACAAATGGATAAATAATTGTGATTGATTCCAAATTTCTATCAAATATCTTTTCTATTTTCTATAAATTTCTATAAAGGACCAGAAATACCTTGTTTGCGTATCATTAGAAAGTGCATTAACATAAATACGGCAGTAAGAAGGGGCAATACAAAAGTGTGTAAACTATAAAAACGAGTCAAGGTAGATTGTCCCACACTAGCACTTCCACGCAATAATTCTACCAAAGGTGATCCTATTATAGGAATAGCTTCGGGTACACCTGTTACAATTTTCACTGCCCAATAACCAATTTGGTCCCGAGGTAAGGAATAACCAGTTACGCCAAAGGATGCGGTCAATACAGCGAGAACCACGCCTGTAACCCAAGTCAATTCACGAGGTTTTTTAAATCCACCAGTGAGATACACACGAAATACATGAAGAATCATCATTAGGACCATCATACTTGCTGACCATCTATGAACTGATCGAATTAACCAACCAAAATTAGCTTCAGTCATTATGTATTGAACAGAAGCAAAAGCCTCAGTAACCGTTGGACGATAGTAAAAAGTCATAGCAAATCCTGTAGCTACTTGTACTAAAAAACAAGTAAGCGTAATTCCCCCTAAACAATAAAATATATTGACATGTGGAGGAACATATTTACTAGTTATATCATCTGCAATCGCCTGAATCTCTAAACGTTCTTCGAACCAATCATAGACTTTATTGAGATAGGCGTAACTCCCCCTCCGAGAACCGTATATGAGACTTTCATCTCATACAGCTCAAGCAAAAACACCCAAATACCAATTGCAACGGATATGCAATGAAAGTTTCAAATCTTTTTCTTTTTTATTTTGAATCAAAGATTCAATCTTCTCTGACTTTAGTAAATAATAAAAATCCGAAAGCTCCTCGTTGTTTGTGGTGATACTACCAAAATTTCAAGTTGGCTCAGTCGTCTTTATGTTAATCCTTACGTGCCTCTTGAATCCACTCTTTTCCTATTTCGTTTTGAATTTGTTTTTATGTATAATGTGGATTTTCATATTTTTTTGTATTGATAGGAATTCTCTTGTTAAGAAACCTATGAGTTGATTAAAACCTCAGATTCATACTAGAAACTCGATGATTCACTAAAAAAACCTAAGTTAAGTCAAGGATTTCCTGAGTAAGAACCTTTCAACTATCACCCATTCCATAAATAGATAGAATGCCAAAAATTTTAAAATTGAAGTCTTTGGGATTTTTTGGAATCCGGATACGAGATCCGAACATTAGGTATGAATCATAGTTCAAATAGTTCTTAATCGATTTCATGTATTCCGTGTTCCAGATACTAGAATAAATATCCGACGAAGGAGAACCATCTCTATGAAGATGACAGAGCCACCCTCTGTACTATCAATAGGATCGATTATAACAAGTCACACACTCATATTCCGGAAATACAGAAACAAATAAATTCCACGGTCGAACTCCCAAAACAAACTATAATGGACTCAAAATACGAACTTTCAATGATTCCTTTTGTATGCCTTTAACAATTCTTAGAGACCTAATTCATTAAAATTCCATCCAATAAAACGGAAGAATTATAAATCTCCAAAATAATAGATAGAAAAATGGCAAAAAGAGCCATTGCAACGCCCATCAAAGGAGTTGTTCCCCACCCAGGGGCTACTTTCCCATATTCCGAATTCAAGGGTTTTAATAAATCCCCTACAAACGTTCGCCTTGGACCACCGTTCTCAACAGTTTGTGTAGCCATAAATCCTATTGTATTCATTGAGATCTGTTGACTTTGTATATCATTCCGTTGTAGTTGTAAATAAATGATCTTATCGTAGATCCATTGGGGTTTTGAAATTATATATATCTAATTATATAAGAATGGAAACAGCAACCCTAGTAGCCGTCTTTTTATCTGGTTTACTTGTAAGTTTTACAGGGTATGCCTTATATACCGCTTTTGGGCAACCTTCTCAACAACTAAGAGATCCATTTGAGG